AAGCCAGCTCATTCGTCTTTTTGTTAATAGCTACAGGCTTCTTGAATCTTCTTTGTCCCTATTTTATTTATTTTATTGTTTTTATTTGTATCGAATTATGAATTTTTTTTTTTATAGGAATTCTCTTGTTGAGACCCTATGAATCAATCGAAACCTCAGATTCATACTAGAACCACGATGTTGAATAAAGCCCCCAAGCTAAGCCCAAAGGTTCTCTGAGTAAGAACCGTTTGATCATCACCACGTATTCAATTAATAGATTTAATGACTAAAAATTCGGAATTTTATTTGTCCATTGGTCAAAATAAACAAATAAACAGAAACCCAATTTTTAAGGAAGAAAACCCTTTCGATTTATAATGATAAAATCAATCTTTTTAATTTTTTTGAATCCAGTCGCGAGGTATAAATAGTAGGTATGAATCATAGTTCAAATATTTCTCGATCTATTCCATATATTCCGTGCTCCAGATAAAAAAATGAATATCCGACGAAGCAGAACTCATCTCTCTCAAGATGACAGACCCATTCTCTGTACTATCAATAGGATCAATTATAACAAGTCACACACTCATATTCCGGAAATACAGAAACAAAAGAATTTCACGGTCGAACTGCCAGAATAGACTCGAAATGAGAGTCCTAAGTAATTCATTTTGGATTGAAAAGCCAGGACTTCATGATTTTTATGGACCTAATTCATTGAAATTCCATCTAGTAAAACGGAAGAATTATAAATCTCCAAAATAATAGATAGGAATACCGCAAATAGAGCCATTGCGACCCCCATCAAAGGGGTAGTTCCCCACCCAGGAGCCACTTTCCCGTATTCTGAATTCAATGGTTTCAATAAACTCCCTGCATTAGTTCGTCTTGGACCAGATCTAGAACTATCCTCAACGGTTTGTGTAGCCATAAATCCTATTGCATTGGTTGAGATCGGTTGACTTTGTATACTATTCCGTTGTAAATAAAGGATCTTATCATAGATCCGTTATAGTTTTTAAATTTGATAATAATGGAAACAGCAACCTTAGTTGCCATCTTTATATCTGGTTTACTTGTAAGTTTTACCGGGTACGCCTTATATACCGCTTTTGGGCAACCCTCTCAACAACTACGAGATCCATTCGAGGAACACGGGGACTAAATGGAAGTAAAGTAATGAGCCTCCCAATATGGGAGGCTCATTACTTTACTTCCATTTAGATAAAGATAATGTAAGATAATGAAAAATCATTTCGCCTTTTTAGTCGGAACCTTAGGCGGATCTCGAAAAAATATAGCGAAAAAAATTATTCCTAGAGTCGAGACTAAGAGGAATGTATAAACCAATGCTTCCATAAATTGATCGTGGTTTACAATTATAGCTTCCACACCTGTTCATTTGGGATCATCTCCCAGATTAAGAAAGGACAAGAGTCAAAAGTCAAAGAAAGGGCGGTGATTCAAATCAACATTTCTCTGGTACTCTATGTCAAAGTTAAATAATAAAAATATAATAGAGGCAAAAGATACAAGAGCAGTATTGTATCAGACGACTTGTCTCTTTGTAGTTGGATCTCCAAGTTTTTGGAATGCTCCAAATTCCACTTGAGCATCCAAATCTGGGTCAATACCAGCAAAAACATCTCTGAACAAGGTTCTAGCACCATGCCAAATGTGTCCGAAAAAGAAGAGCAAAGCAAACGAAGCATGTCCAAAAGTGAACCAACCCCTTGGGCTGCTACGAAAAACACCATCCGATTTCAAAGTAGCACGATCTAATTCAAAAATTTCACCCAATTGAGCACGTCTAGCATATTTTTTCACAGTAGCAGGATCACTATAACTGACTCCATCGAGTTCGCCGCCATAGAACTCAACAGTTACTCCTACTTGTTCGACACTATACTTAGATTCCGCCCTTCTAAAGGGAACATCGGCTCTTACAATTCCGTCTCCGTCTACCAAAACTACTGGAAATGTTTCAAAAAAAGTAGGCATACGGCGTACAAAAAGCTCACGCCCTTCTTTATCTCTAAAGATAGGATGTCCTAACCATCCAACCGCTATTCCATCCCCATTGTCCATCGAGCCCGCTCTAAATAAACCTCCTTTTGCTGGATTATTGCCAATGTAATCATAAAAAGCTAATTTTTCTGGAATTTTAGACCAAGCTTCTGATAAACTCTGATTTTCATCTAGTCCGGCACCAACCCTTCGATATATTTCTTGCTGGAAGTATCCTTGATCCCATTGATAACGAGTGGGACCAAATAATTCGATTGGGGTAGTTGCGGAGCCATACCACATCGTTCCAGCAACAACAAAAGCTGCAAAAAAGACAGCAGCGATACTACTGGAAAGGACAGTTTCAATATTACCCATACGTAATCCTTTGTATAGGCGTTGGGGGGGGCGGACACTAAGATGGAATAGGCCCGCTAATATGCCCAATGTACCTGCTGCAATATGATGAGAGGCTATTCCTCCCGGAACAAAAGGATCAAAACCCTCCACCCCCCACGCAGGATTTACAGATTGGACTTTTCCGGTTAGCCCATAAGGATCAGATACCCATATTCCAGGACCATACAAGCCTGTTACATGAAATGCACCAAACCCAAAGCAAGCTAATCCTGAAAGAAATAAATGAATTCCAAAGATCTTGGGCAAATCCAAAGAAGGTTTTCCTGTACGTTCATCACAGAATATTTCTAGATCCCAATATACCCAATGCCAGATAGACGCCAAGAAGCACAAACCAGAAAACACAATATGTGCCCCGGCCACACCCTCGTAACTCCAAATACCCGGATTCGTTATAGTCCCTCCTGTGATACTCCAGCCGCCCCACGAATTGGTTATTCCTAAACGAGTCATGAAGGGTATAACGAACATACCCTGTCTCCACATTGGATCAAGAACGGGGTCAGAGGGATCAAAAACGGCTAATTCGTATAGAGCCATTGAACCGGCCCAACCAGCAACGAGAGCTGTATGCATTATATGTACAGAAATCAACCGACCGGGATCATTCAATACGACGGTATGAACACGATACCAAGGCAAACCCATGGAAATACCCCTTTATCAAAGAAAAATAGACACTATGTAACTTTATCGCATTGGAAAAGACTATGCTATGGACCTCTCCCTTTCAGTGGATTACTTTGGAACAAGGGTTCATATTATTGAATATTGAATTCCATTTCTTTCGTTGGGAATAATGGAACAATTCTGTTCATAGGAACAAAGATAAGCAGATCTATTCTATACCCGATAAGCACCAATACGCAATGGGGGATTGGTCCCATTTTCTATGAGCGAATGCGTAGATACTTGTTCATCATTCGAAGAGCCCGACCCATTTGTAATAATTTTCCCTTATTAATTTCGTCTTACTATTTGGTAATATCCAGGGATAAAAATATTACGTTTCCACATCAAAGTAAAATATAGTACTTAACCCCCTTTCTTTCAGTTGATGCCTATTGGTGTTCCAAAAGTACCTTTTCGGAGTCCTGGAGAGGAAGATGCAATTTGGGTTGACGTATAGTGCGACTTGTCAGACATATTGGGTCATATGGGATTTCCCCGTTCTCTCCCCCGATCGAGATACCCTCTGTTTCGCCCAAAAAAGATTGTTTGAACCATCAATAATTTGGAGCGTGAAATGCAATTAGATCCATTTTTGAGGGGGTCGAAATCAATATTAATATTCTCAATTATCCAAATTTATGGTTGGCTTGGTTGGACCAATCCAATAAAATGAAGTATCCAGGCTCCGTTCAGAAAATACCCAATTGGTAATATATGTATGATTACCACTTGTATCATATGACTACATCGCGTATTTGTTGTAAGAAAGGCACGAAATGAATTGAAAAAAGTAAAAGTGGTATTGGGAGCATTTGTCCTATATGTGCAAATTGAAATCGGGCAGATATTTACCCGGAGTAGAACATAAACCTAAAATAATTGAGGAGGCCCATTCAGGAACAAGAAAATTACATCGTAATTTGGATTCGATTTCGATGAAACAATCCATCAATGAGAGGTTAATTCGATAAGTTTAGTGGATTCTTTTATTTTTTACAGAGATTCGAGCAAAAAAAATATTTCTTAAAAAAAAATCGAAGAAAAAGCCCCTTCATTAGGAGGTAGAAAAGTCCTACTATAAAAAAAGTAAAGGAGGGTAGAATCAATACAATACATTGATTCTTTTTTTTTTGAACCGTATGCATCCAAAGGCGCGTGTACGGTTCCTAAGGGATAAAATTTTGTCCTAATCAACCGACTTCATCGAGAAAGATTACTTTTTTTAGGTCAAGAAGTTGATAGCGAGATCTCAAACCAACTTATTGGCCTGATGGTATATCTCAGTATAGAGGATGAGACCAGAGATCTTTATTTGTTTATAAACTCCCCCGGCGGGTGGGTAATACCCGGAGTCGCAATTTATGATACTATGCAATTTGTGCCACCAGATGTGCATACAATATGCATGGGATTAGCCGCTTCAATGGGATCTTTCATCCTGGTCGGAGGAGAAATTACGAAACGTATAGCATTCCCTCACGCTTGGCGCCAATGAGTTTTTTGTTTGAAAGAAAAAAGAAAACTATGCCTTCGCCATATTTAATATTTTAATATAAAAATATAAATAAGAATTTGTAAGATAATATTTAAGTAATAATAGCATGGCACTTCGAGTTCGATATGAACAAACCATTATTGTTTTTTCAGAACATGGGATTATATATCGGGCGAGTAATATGAGACAAAGGGTATTTATGATTTGATCTTATCTATCCGGGCTTCATTTCAGCGTCACAAACTTTTATTTTTCACGCCAGAAGCTTCTTTCCAATATTTATGTTATGAAATATGAAAGAATACTCAAATGAAAAAAAAAAAGATCATTTTTTTTTTACTTTTTTTATTTGATCGGATCAAAAAGAAACTTTGGGATTGCTGAATCACATATGAGATAAATCATAAATATAGAAAGCAACGGAACCATCATAGTATTTTTGAACTCCCACGAAAAGAAGGGTGGTAAATGGATCACTTAACGATTTGGGTCGGATGAATCCTATTTCGTTTTTTGCTCAACGAACGTAAAAAGTCCATTGTGGAGCCGTATGCAATGCACAAAAAATGCCTGTACGGTTGTTCAATTATATATATATACTTATTTTTTCTTGTTATTCTTTAATCTTTTTGCCTAGTCCAATCAATCGTACGAGATCGCGGAAACATTCATTATGTTATATCATCAGGGTAATGATCCATCAACCTGCGAGTTCTTTTTATGAGGCACAAACAGGAGAATTTGTCCTAGAAGCGGAAGAACTTCTGAAACTACGCGAAACCCTCACAAGGGTTTATGTACAAAGAACGGGTAACCCCTTATGGGTTGTATCCGAAGACATGGAAAGGGACGTTTTTATGTCAGCAACAGAAGCCCAAGCTCATGGAATTGTTGATCTGGTAGCGATCGAAAATGCCGGGGATTTCACGTAAATCCGCGATTCCATCCATTTCGAACCATAATTTGGATGAATCTAAATTGAATATTTTATCTGCGTAAAGTTTAAAGTTAAAGTAAAAAAAAAAAAAAGAAAATAGAAAGAATTCATAATCATCTGGTTAGGATTGATCTAAACCAGCCCATTTTCTATACCATTAAGTATGCCAACTATTAAACAACTTATTAGAAACACAAGACAGCCAATAAAAAATGTAACAAAATCCCCCGCTCTTCGGGGATGTCCTCAGCGTCGAGGAACATGTACTCGGGTGTATGTGCGACCCGTTCAGATCATGAGCCGGAACAAAATAAAGTACAATTTTTTCCAGTATCAATGACCAGTACCAATGAATAGGATAGGATAGAAGAATTCCAATCAATATAGAAAAAAACCTCCATTGCGTATCAAATTTATGGTTTCTATTGGTGCAAATCCAATCACCTCAATTGGAGATGAAAAGCAATTCCCCAGTGGTAGCAAATGGTTATCCATTAAGCGGGGGAAATCATATTTAAGAAGCAAAAGAATTAGGCTCCTACTCTTGCAAGAACGGACTATACAGGGTCAGCTACCTAGCCAACCTTTGTAATTAAATACCGTTACTGTATGGGTAGATCTCATTGTGAAAAGACTTATTACTGTACAATTCATGGGTAGAGTCAAAGAATGTGAACTGTACAAGTTACTAATAACATTGATTAATGGTGGAAGGGGCTCCGGTGTATAGAGAGGACCTCACCGTTTAAGAAGTAGCCATAGAAACGATGGAACCCACTATTTATTTATCCATTTACCTTTACTATTTATTGATACTTTATACTATACTATACTCAACTTGAGTTACAATTTAGTATTTTTTTTGTTGATACCTAGTATCAATACAATTTCTTATTTCGAGGTTAAATGCCTGGAAAAATGGTGGTTGGGAAGGTCATAGTAGCAAAAGCCATTGGAATTTTTTTTTATACATTGGAAGAATCCGTTTTGTTATTAATAGACCAGGAAAGGGAAAAAGAATAACTGAAAGAAAATAAATCAATTAGTTATTCATCAAAGTTTAATTTGATTCAATGACCAGAATTAGACGAGGGTATATAGCTCGGAGACGTAGAATAAAAATTCGTTTATTTGCATCAACCTTTCGAGGGACTCATTCACGACTTACTCGAAATACTATTCAACAGAAAATGAGAGCCTTGAGTTCTGCTCATCGAGATAGGGGCAGGCAAAAGAGAAATTTTCGTCGTTTGTGGATTACTCGGATAAATGCAGCAATTCGTGAGATTGGGGTATCCTATAGTTATAGCAGATCCATACATGATCTGTATAAGAGACAGTTGCTTCTTAATCGTAAAATACTTGCACAAATAGCCATATCAAATACAAATTGTCTTTACATGATTTCCAATCAGATCCTTAAATAAGAAGATTAGAAGGAATCCACCGTAATGATTTAAGTGGGGCCCCGGAGAATGAGCTCCGGGAAGGTAGAGTAGAAATTAATATAAATAAGAGAAATATAGTCAAAATGAATCAACACATTAAAAAAAGAAGCCATTTTTTCTTATGATGTGACAATCCAATCGGGGTTCTCCAATTTTTCGAACAAAATATAAATCTGAGTTGGGGTTCATATTGAAATTTTGATTCAATTGCAATTGAGGAATAGCCTATCTATTTATTTCTAATTCGAGGACCCGTGGTTCTAGGAGTCGATTCAGTTCTCTCAAATTGTTTCTCGTTATTAAGAAAGGGTAACAAAGATAAAATACGAGCTTGCTTTATAGCAATAGTAATTAATCGTTGTTGTTTCAAAGTCAATCTATTCACTCGTCTAGATAATATTTTTCCTTGTTCACTAATAAATCGACTAATTAAACTCATGTTTCTATAATCAATTCGATCCCCCGATCCAATTGGGGGCAAACGCCTACGAAAAGATCGCTTGGATTTAAGAAAAAGTCGCTTGGATTTATCCATGGTTTATTCCTTATCTTTTAAATCGTATTTCTTAATTCGAATTTCATTTGCGATCCTACCAAAATAGGATGAAATAGGATTGGGTTGTTTTATTTTTATAATTTATTATTAAATTTTTATATTAATATTTTATTATTATGTAATTTATTGCTGTTCCTTGGAGGGGTTACAAACGCGTTACATTTTCTCTATTTCTTTATCTCCCCATGAATCGTATGCTTGTAACAATAGGGACAAAATTTTCTCAATTCCAATCGACTAGGCGTATTGTGTCGATTCTTTTGAGTAATATATCTGGAAATGCCCCGCGATTCCTTATTAATATCGTTTCGGACACAACTGTTACATTCCAAAATAACCTTTACTCTGACATTTTTACCCTTGGCCATAAACCCCCTTTTTTTTTATTCACCCAACTCTTCTATTTTCGAAACGAAGAAGAAAAAAAGAAGTTGCTGACTCGAAACCCAATTATTAAATATTTCATTGCAATCAAATCAATAGAGAATATAAGTAATACGATGATTTCTAACTATCCATTAGTTATAGTATTTCATTTAAGTATCCTGTATGCGTTTGTTGTCCGCGACCTTTATTATTTACTTTACATTTTTGTTCTCCCTCTATTAATTCAGCGTGAACCTGAGTTTCGTTGCGGATGAATCTTTTTTGATTCTTTCTCTTTCCTTTTTATCCTAAAAAACTGAAAGAAAGAACAAAACAAAAAGGGTTAGTCACAGATAATTTATTCTATCTATAATCTTCTTCATCCCCAACTAAAATGAAAAAAAGGGGAATGTTAACGCATCTGGGAATAAACGATTAATCTCTATCAATAGGCCTGCTAAAGACCCGAACCATAGAGTGCTTAACACAGGTGCCACGGAGAGATATGTTTTAAAATCTCGCATTGAAAATCCTCCTTTTTTATTGTAATACATATATGATCAGATACACATGTCGTTGTTGATGATATTTGACTTTCTTTACAACAGAAAAAAGTGTCCACTCACTTTATTTTCTGAACATTACCGATTTGGATATTTATATTATATTGTTAATTATATTATATCTATTTGATCGATTTGATTCTTTTTTCTTTTATTATATGTTATATTGTTATATAAGACGAAAAAGAAATGACAAGAGAAATTGTATATCAATGGGAGAAATCACGATGTGGAAAACAAGATGGGGATTCTCTACAATGACACTATAGGCCAATTGAAAGGGATGTAGCGCAGCTTGGTAGCGCGTTTGTTTTGGGTACAAAATGTCACGGGTTCAAATCCTGTCATCCCTATCTATTACTTCTCCCATGTGCAGTAATGAAGGATCCATTGAGATCAATAAAAATTAGACATACATAACATAATGCTTTATGATACTATATGTATCCAAAGTGGGGGTTACAAATAAAATTCTTTTATTTACATACAGCCCTTTATATTATATTGGGATAAGAAAGAAAGCGCTCTTAGTTCAGTTCGGTAGAACGCGGGTCTCCAAAACCCGATGTCGTAGGTTCAAATCCTACAGAGCGTGCTTCTGTTCTTCTTGGGTCGAATTACAAGTAAATAACTTGACTAACTAGAGCAGCAACCCTAATTTGACCTCCTCCTTTCTTTAATCCGCAGGAGGTCAATAAAAAAAAGAGATGTTATTTAAAAAGAGATGAGCTCTTACTTAATCAAAGGTCCAACTGATCGCCGCGTCTGTATTGCAAATACGCAGTTACGAATAATCCAGCCAAAGTAATAGGAATTAGGCCTAACACGATTCCAAATAGTAAAACTTCAATCATTTTAAAATTTTTAAAGGTAGGTAAAAAAAAAAGGGGGGGGTAATATCTATCTCTAAATAGTAATCCAAATCGCCCACGAATCTCAATAATCAAGAATTACAATTTACATGGGAAGGAACTATGGACTACCTGGATATCTCACAAAAACATTTTTATGAATTGAATTGTTCATTCAATCAATTTCAAATAAGACGTATCTTGCTCAGACCAATAAATAGAGCTGAGGTTATAGTTAAAGCCGCCAGTAGAAAACCGAAATAACTAGTTATAGTAGGCATGAAGGAACTAAATGGGATACGTTCTATTTATACATATGTTTATTTATGAAACACTTACCTAAGTTTCTTATCTTGAAAAATATAAGATAATAAAAAGACCAATTGACAAAATGAGTCCCAATTGAATTGAAAGCTTTTGATTTCATTTATCATTCATTATTCATTTCATTATAGACAGCACAAACAATAGTGACAGAAATAAAAAAAAAAAATTTATCCTCTTTGACATCTATTCATCCTACGATTCTGACTCAACCGATTTCTCGAGCAACTCTTGAATAAAGTATCTTGAATAAAGGAATGTCAAAATAACATGGAACTTCATTTCTAAATTAAAAATGAAACTCTCTTTAAATTAAATGAAATCCTATTTTCAATCATTTCTATTTTCAATAAAAATATTATAAATAAATAGGGTC